GCATTACAAATGCGATGCTCTAACCTCTGAGCTAAGCGGGCTCACATAACACAAATTGTGTATGCATATGAATTCTTTCATAAACTACGGGTATATTACTTATTAATTGTTTATTTATATTTATTAGCTCTTCATTTCATAACATAGTTTTCATCTCTAAAAATTCAAATAAATATAAGAGATAAAGAAATATTTATAATATATATATTAAATAATAAATCAAATATTTACATCTAACACATAATTCTTATTTATTATATCTCTTCTCTTTTATGATCTATTATTTAATAATCAATTTTTTCTATAATATATTATTATATATTATATTAATTAAATTAATAATAAGAATTCTAGAACTAGAATACCTTCTATTTTAAATATGTATAAATATAATCTAAAAATAATAGATATGTAAAATACTATTTCAAATACAAATATTTATTTCAATCTTTGAAATAATGACTAATATTAGTCATAGTAGATTAGATTTCAAATTGAAAAGAATATTATAATATTCTTATTATAATGAATAATGAGATTACAGGACAAAGTAATTTATATTAAAATATTAAATAATATATATTTATATAATAAAATAATATAATTAATATAATGTTATAGAATAGAATTCTACATTAGAATTCTAAAAAATTGGATGGATTATCAAAAGAAATTAATTTGAAATATATAAATAAGTAATTAGAAATTCGATATTTCTATCGAATTCGAAATTAATATTAATAAATGGATTTTTGCTTTTAGTTTTTATATTAGATTAGAATTATTATTATAGGGTCGGTATCTGTCCGCTCTAAGGAAAAAAGAATCGAACGTTCGAGTATTCCAAATTCTATCAAAAAATGATAGAAGGGGGGAGATAAAAAAGAGATAGATATGTGGTATATATCTATCTATATTGAATTGCGAATACAGAGATAATAGAATCATTTATGATTCGACCAAATATGGCTATCCAATATAGATGAAAGAAAATCAATTAAACAATGATAGAAGGAAACTTTTTTTTTTTTTCAAAATGGGAATAGGTATTACATTCTCATAATACAAATGAAAAAACATCCTAATGAGATCCCAATCTCAAAGAAAAAAAGGGGGGATATGGCGAAATAGGTAGACGCTACGGACTTAATTGGATTGAGCCTTGGTATGGAAACTTACCAAGTGAAAACTTTCAAATTCAGAGAAACCCTGGAATTCACAATGGGCAATCCTGAGCCAAATCCTGCTTTCCGAAAACAAAAAAATAAAAGTTCAGAAAGTTAAAATTGGATAGGTGCAGAGACTCAATGGAAGCTGTTCTAACAAATGGAGTTGACAACATTAACATTTCCTTTCGCAGTAGGAAATGAATCCTTCTATAAAAATTCCAGAAAGGATCAAGGATAAACATATATATGTTTATATATATTTACTGAAATACTATTTCAGTTGATTAATGAAAATTACAAACTTATTTTTGGAAATATTTCGATTCGATTTCGATCACAAAAGATGTGAATCAAATGAATTCCAACTTGAAGAAAAAATGTAATATTCATTGATCAAATCAGTCACTCCAACATAGTCTGATGGATCTTTTGAAGAAATGATTAATCAGACGAGAATAAAGATAGAGTCCCATTCTACATGTCAATACCGACACCAATGAAATTTTTAGTAAGAGGAAAATCCGTCGACTTTAGAAATCGTGAGGGTTCAAGTCCCTCTATCCCCAAAAGCCCCTATTATTCTCTAATTTTTTATCCTATATCCTCTTTTTTTTTTTAGTTGACATAGACTCAACTAATTTCTTAAAATGAGGATAGTGCCTCAAGAATGGTCGGGATAGCTCAGCCGGTAGAGCAGAGGACTGAAAATCCTCGTGTCACCAGTTCAAATCTGGTTCCCGGCGATTCATTTGTATGAGTATCTATTCCCATATTCATTTTAATGAATTTTGGGAATAGATATAATATATATTTATTAGTGGTCTTGATTATCATACATAATTTATCTAGGTGTCCACAGATATTCTCTTTCTAGATGAAGAAAGAATAGATGTATATTCTAGGTATATAAAGTATGTAAATGAATTATTCGATTTTGTTTCGCTTTTTTCTGCGCTCTAAAAAGAATGTTAATATTTCAACAATATTCAAATGGTTTAATTTGTTGGTTGAAAGACCAAAAAGTTGAATCTAGGCGAATTCAGAGGTTGGTAATAGTAAAAATTTATCTCAGATATATTACAAAAAAATCGGGTCCGTTTTTTTGTATTTTTTTTTGGTATTTCTATATTCTTCATTTCTTTGATCGTACTTTTTATTTTGCGGAGCCGGATATATAATTGATGTTGATATGTATCTTACATAGTTAATGATGCAGACCTTTTTCAGTTCATCCTATTGGCTCATACGAAATAAGTATCATTCAAAATTGAGATTCTCAATGAATAGTATTGTATTTATAAATTTTGTTATTTATACCATCCATAATAAGA